TTCCAGACAAACCGATTACAGCAAGACCCGCCGAGACACGTATGGGTTCGGGGAAAGGATCCCCCGAATATTGGGTAGCTGTTGTTAAACCGGGTCGAATACTTTATGAAATGGGCGGAGTAACAGAAAATATAGCTAGAAGGGCTATTTCAATAGCAGCATCCAAAATGCCTATACGGACTCAATTCATTATTTCGAGATAAAGGATAAAAAAAGTAGAACCAAGAGAAATGAGTCTTGGGAAATTGCAATTTTTTTATTTTAGACAAAGAATATTTCTTTTTTTTCTTCGTCCTTTGCATTAAAAGAACAGATTTCAAAATGATATGATTCAACCTCAAACCCATTTAAATGTAGCGGATAACAGCGGGGCTCGAAAATTGATGTGTATTCGAATCATAGGAGCTAGCAACCGTCGATATGCTCATATTGGTGACGTTATTGTTGCTGTGATCAAAGACGCAATACCAAATATGCCCCTAGAAAGGTCAGAAGTGGTCAGAGCTGTAATTGTGCGTACCTGTAAAGAACTCAAACGTGATAATGGTATGATAATACGATATGATGACAACGCTGCAGTTGTTATTGACCAAGAAGGAAATCCAAAAGGAACTCGAATTTTTGGCGCGATCGCCCGGGAGTTGAGACAGTTAAATTTTACTAAAATAGTCTCATTAGCTCCCGAGGTATTATAAAACAAGATCGTGATATGTTTATAGTGGGGTATTTGAAAGAAATAGATTAAGAAATGGATTGTATCTCACGTATATACCTTTATTAATTATTCATAAACAAAATTAATTATTCATAAACAAACAAATTAAGTAAAAAAAAAAAAAAGAAAAACATGTTGATTATATCAAATTTGGAGTCACTAACAATTTTAGTTAATCATGGGTAGGGACACTGTTGCTGAGATAATAACCTCTATACGAAATGCCGATATGGATAAAAAAAGGGTGGTTCGAATAACATCTACTAATATTACCGAAAATATCGTTAAAATACTTTTACGAGAAGGTTTTATCGAAAATGCGAGAAAACATCGAGAAAACAGCAAATATTTTTTGGTTTTAACGCTGCGACATAGAAGGAACAGGAAAAGGCCCTATAGAAATATTTTAAATTTAAAACGGATCAGTCGACCCGGTCTACGAATTTATTCTAACTCTCAACAAATTCCTCGAATTTTAGGTGGGATGGGGATTGTAATTATTTCTACTTCTCGAGGTATAATGACAGACCGAGAGGCTCGACTAGAAGGAATCGGTGGAGAAATTTTGTGTTATATATGGTAATCTTTTTAATATACAAATTAGATTCGAAACTTACTAATTGTAAAAAAAAAAAAAGAAAAGGAACGAGTTGTCTAATATTGTTCCTCCTCCATTAGTTGATACTTCAAGGGGGCTTTACCTGGAATGAAAGAACAAAAATGGATTCATGAAGGTTTAATTATCGAATCGCTTCCCAATGGCATGTTCCGGGTTCGTTTAGATAATGAAGATCTGATTCTAGGTTATGTTTCAGGAAAGATCCGACGAAGTTTTATACGGATACTACCCGGAGATAGAGTCAAAATTGAAGTAAGTCGTTATGATTCAACCAGAGGACGCATAATTTATCGACTCCGTAACAAGGATTCAAAGGATTAAGTGATTTTTTTTTTTTAACTTGAACATTCCTTTCGCGAGAATATGATTCAAGATGCAAAATCTAAAGAAACTTATTTTCTTCCAACCAAGAAGTAGATTCAAATTTAAGATAAGGAATGACAAATATGAAAATAAGAGCTTCTGTTCGTAAAATTTGTGAAAAATGTCGACTAATCCGCAGGCGAGGGCGAATTATAGTAATTTGTTCCAACCCGAGACATAAACAAAGACAGAGATAATCAGACTCGTTAAAGCAAGTGATACATAAATAAGGAATCTTTTTTAACATGAAATGGATATATCCATATATCTCTGACTCATATTTATGAGATAATAAAATATGGCAAAAGCTATACCGAGAGTTGGTTCACGTAAGAACGGACGTATTAGTTCACGTAAGAGTGCGCGTAGAATACCAAAGGGAGTTATTCATGTTCAAGCAAGTTTTCATAATACCATTGTCACTGTTACAGATGTACGGGGTCGAGTGGTTTCTTGGTCCTCCGCTGGTACTTGTGGATTCAGAGGTACGAGAAGAGGGACACCATTTGCTGCTCAAACCGCAGCAGCAAATGCTATTCGTACAGTAGTAGATCAAGGTATGCAACGAGCAGAAGTCATGATAAAAGGTCCCGGCCTCGGGAGAGACGCAGCGCTTCGAGCTATTCGTAGAAGTGGTATAGTATTAACTTTCGTACGAGATGTAACTCCTATGCCACATAATGGCTGTAGACCTCCTAAAAAAAGACGTGTGTAGAAATGTATATTGACGAACTATCAAGAAAAACAAGAGAAATAAATGATTCAATGATCTAATCAAATATTATTACTATGGTTCGAGAGAA